AAAGAAAAAAACAAGAAAAAAAGAATTATAAAATAATAAGAAGAACTCACATTTTGATTCTATTTTGACTCTATATCATAGGAATGGAAATAGTTCTTCTTATTATTGTTGTTGCTTTAATAACAAGCATTTTTGTTTTCAAATCAGATAAATTTTTTTCTATCTATGATTCATTGGAACAAAAAAGGGCCTGGATAGGTCAGTACCTATCCGGGCCGTGGGAATAAAATAAAAAGGCCCTTTTGAACAAACTCAAAGAAAGATTCTTTTTTTTTCTATATTTCTATTGGAAATATATTTTTCGAGCCCTTACTTTATGGAATTGGAATTGCTGATAAAAGTTGTATATATCTATATAATAAAAAGAGATAAAAAAATAATAAAGAAAGATAAAGAAAGACTTTTTCAATCTTTACTTTATGTATGGGAGAGATGGCTGAGTGGACTAAAGCGGCGGATTGCTAATCCGTTGTACGAGTTATTCGTACCGAGGGTTCGAATCCCTCTCTTTCCGTTTCCATTGATGAATTGATATTTTATTTATCTTTCGAATTTCTCGAACCCTTTTTCTTTTTTCATAGTTAAAGGTGTGGAATAGATAAAATCCGAAGAAAATTTGAAAATCAAGTAAGGAAAATGCCTTTATTTTTTATTCTTCATTCTTCACGCCCAGGATTACGTCCCGGATCATTAGATAGGAATCCGAAGATGAAGAGAGAAACAAAGAATATCACTACTGTGTAAACGAAGAGTTTGAGAGTAAGCATTACACAATCTCCAAGATCATTTTTTGGGAAAAAGAGAATAGATTTTCCATTTTTATACCACATATCCTATTTTGACTCCTATTTTGACACCAAGACATGAGAAGTAGTTTCTAGAAATGGAAAAGCATTTTCAAAAAATCATTTGTAATTAAGAGTCTTTCATTGCCAAAATTTTCTTTCATACCCACAATTAGATATTGTGGGGGACCCTAATTAATAGTGCCTTTCACTGGAAAAAGGAAAGGGTTAGAATGAGGTGATACAGATTTATTGCGACTATCCGATACTTTGACTTTCAATGTTTTAATTGAGGGTTCATAATCTAAGATTTTTCTAATCTTATCAATTGTTAGAATTTTTTTTCTCGAAGAAATCATGAATTTTTCTAGGGCAGTATTAAATATTTCATCGAAAACTTACAGCGGCTTGCCAAACAAAGGCTAAGAGAAAAAAGAACAGAGGTATGACTGGCATAACATCTACGATTGGATTCAAAAAAGCATAGGCTTCGGGCAATTTGGCGAAGAAAAAATTACTCGAATAAAGGGCAGAATTAAGACAGATACAGATCAAACTAAAGATATTAAGCATAACAAACATTTTGTTCTTGGAGATAATTGAATTTTGATTGAGTTATTGATATGGTATTGATATAAGGGAAAAAAGAATAAAGTAGGGTAGACCAAAAAATCCTTCTTTTTCTTTTAACTCACCCAATCAAGAATACTTCAAGTCTCAAAAGAGAATAGAAGAAATCATACTTTCATAAATATCTTAATTGAATTATATGTAATGATCAATAAATTCAGTTTAATTCTATGTCTATACGTGTCAAAATCCTAGCAACAATCTAATCTATTCCATAAATATTTGGACTGGAATTGACGAACGACTAATAACAATATTAGTGTTTATTAGTGTCGACTAGAAATCTAAATGGGGCGTGGCCAAGTGGTAAGGCAACGGGTTTTGGTCCCGCTATTCGGAGGTTCGAATCCTTCCGTCCCAGAGCGTACCAATTATATCAGAATAAAGATTGCTTTAAAAGTCGGAGGGGCCTTTGATTCTATGCCCATCCCCTTCATATTGAAGGTTAGTTACTTAGAAAAACCTTACGTCTCATATCCATTTGCATTCTCAATGATGCATTCTAGATCGAAATCCGAAAGAAAAGCCTCTATATTCCCTATCTATTATTCCCTATCCCTTAAATGAGGTAGCCTAATTATTAATTCTCTGTGGATTGTTTTATTAAAAAATAAACAAGAGGGTTTTCTTGGTACTAATGGAATTCAATTAATGGGATTAAATCTCTTAAGGCTAGGTTAGGGGAAACTAAAATAAAAATAGGAACAAAGACTCGTTTGGCTTTGTACCTAGACAAGATAGTCTAGCATCCCGTAAAAGAGGATCTTTTTTTTTATTTATGATTCATCATCCCATATTATTTGTGAAATAGATCAGTAAATAGATCAGTAGTGGAAGGTATCAATTTCAATATCGGTGTCTGTACAAATCTCATTAACAAACAATCAAGTTACATATGTAACAAATCCATTTTCTTTGAACCTCAGTTTTAGGTATTTCGTCTTTGGCTCTAATGAATTATTGTAAATCTATTATTGTAAATCTATGTAACAATTCAGACGGGGCAATTCATACATTCTATTTACTTTTTACTTTATGGAAAGATTCTTATGGAAAAATTACAGAAAGATTACTGAACCTCAAGTCAAACAAAATATAACAAAATACCTAAAAAATGAGGAAGGAAATTTTTAGATGTATGTATTTGTTATCGTTCTATTTCAGCGACAATGAGGTTTCGATTTTCGTGAAAAAGATTTATGATCTTTAAAATTTTTTAAATTAAAATATTTCACATAGAATATCCATAATTACTTCCAGTAACAATTGTTCAGTCTAAGATACAGAAATCTCCTATTCTTTCGGTTCTTATTTTATCAATCATATGAAAGAATAACGATCTAAATCTTCTTCACGAAAAAAAACGAAGAGAAATTGGATTTTTTTTTGATCTATCTATTTGCTTTAAATCATTGTTGGTTCAGTTCAAAACGAAACATGGATTTATCTCTCTTATTTATAAGGATCAAATGCGGTTTTTTTTATTGTTTGTAAAACTTTATTCAACTCAAATAATGATGTAATGATGTCGAAGTAGTCAATTTTTTCAATTAAATATTTGTAATGATTTATTATTAGATTAGTCTTTCGTACTTGAAGAAGTATTAGATTGATGAATCTATCCTATTGTGTCACTTGAAGATGCAGATTCAAAAATAACTCATTTATTTTATATTTGTATCCTTTTATTTTTATATAAATTTGATTTTTATAAAAATTTTTATAAATATATAAATATAAATGTCTATTATATTATGTATTATAAAATATATAATAATATTATATTTTATCATATCTATAATTATTTTAGAATATTTATAATAATATATATATAATTATAGATATTCTATTATTATTATACTATTTATATATTATAGATATTCTATTATTATACTATTTATATATTATAGATATATTATAGATAAATTATAGATATTAGAATATCTAATTTTATATTTATATGTAATTTTATAGGTATAAAAGATATAAAAATATAAATCATTTTATAGATATATAATTTATCTAGATTATAGATATAAGAAAATCTAATAAAAAATGTTGCATTCATACAATAAAATACGGGATTAAGTTGAATTCTTGATGAGACATCTTCAGAAAAATATCTACACATCCATAAAAAAAAAGAAACAAGTATAGATTACTATGTACCGACTAAAACAATGACTATTCATGGTTCCATAATTGAATCAATTACATACCGGCTCCAAACTAGAGGAATGTTATGGTAAAACTTCGTTTGAAACGATGTGGTAGAAAGCAACGTGCGACTTGAAGGACATGATCAGTTGTGGATTTTTACACCCACCATTTTTTTATATTCAAATTTTATTATATAGTTATATAGGAATGAAGGTGCTCTTGGCTCGACATCGTTTGTTCTGCTCCACTAGAAGAACCCCTCTTTTCTTTTTTTGTTGGGTTGTAATGTAAATAGTACATGATGGAGCTCGAGTAGAAAGTATTGATTCATTTCTCGGGGGCAAGGATCTAGGGTTAGTGCCAATCAAGAAGTTGGAAATACTTTGTAAGTATATCTTCGATATAGACGAAAGGATACAATTCAAGCAAGTTTAAAATCCAAAAAGAAAATTTGTTTGAATTTGTAGAACACTTTCAATCAAAAGTGTATCGTGCGGGAATCAACCGTTCGTATGATTCTTTGATAAAAATAAATCACAAAAAAAAGGTATGTTGCTGCCATTTTGAAAGGATTAAGGATCATCGAAGTAATGTCTAAACCCAATGATTTAAAACAGAAATAAAGGATCCCGGAACAAGGAAACGCCGTTTTCAATTGTCTCAAAAACTAGGATTAGGATCAGAATGACGAATACAATAGATTTTAAACGAGACAAACAAAAAGGGGGTTAGAGACCGCTCAATAAATGAAATGCCTAAGGGTTGTCCTTTGAGCTATTTGAGAGTTATCCAACTTGAGTTATGAGTACGAATGATTTTAGATTTTTGGGGAAAGAAGAACAAAAAAAAGGACTTAAATTAAATCATAGTCTAATGAATTTGATGATTTTATAGATCTATTTGCCATTGGAATTCTATACATCGACATAACTTTGAATCATTTTTTCTCGAGCCGTACGAGGAGAAAACTTCTTATACGTTTCTAGGGGGGGGGGGTATTGTTCACCTACATCTATCCCAATGAGCCGTCTATCGAATCGTTGCAATTGATGCTCGATCCCGAAGAGAAGGAAGAGATCTTCGGAAAGTGGGTTTTTATGATCCGATAAAGAATCAAACTTATTCAAATGTTCCTGCTATTCTATATTTCCTTGAAAAAGGAGCTCAACCTACAGGAACTGTTCATGATATTTCAAAGAAAGCGGAGGTTTTTACGGAACTTCGTCTTAATCAAACGAAATTCAAATTCAATCAATGAAATACAAAAAACGAGGGGGGGATGACTCGTATATAGCTTTGTATAACTTTCTCTACTACTGCCCCTTAATCTATCTTATTGATATAAGATGGATAGAAAAAAGATCAAGTGAATAGATGAAGGAATTATATCTAGAAATATAAAATTCTGACATTACCTTCAATCAG